CTGACCAGACAAAAATCTATAATTGTCAGCAAAGTTCTTTCTTTATTTGTATTTGTTCTTTATTTAATTTTAAATTAAAATTTACAATTTATTTTATTTCTATATTTTTTTTATTTCCTTTTTTTCTTCAAATCCAAAAATTCCTATTTTTTTTTACGTAGGTCGTCGATTCGGCATTGGAAAAAAAAAGAGCAAGATGCCCATTTTTTTAATAAATGGTTCAAATCATTTTATCGATATGAGTGTTCTATATCAGATAAATTACCAACTATTCATTTTTAAACCATTTCGGTACGTTAGTACCGGTAGAAAGAGTACCATGTTTTGCCTGGACTTCAAACAGTTTAGCTTTAACCATGTTAATGGTCTCACATTATTGGTTGATAGAGAATCAAATTTACCAATAAGTCACGAAATGCTATGGTTCTTACATATGATTTCTTAATTTATTCAGACTTAATTTATTCAGAAATAATTCGTTGAGATCGTTCACTTTTTTTCCTATTTATCCTATAAAATGAATAAAATACCATAAATAAAGTGCAGTCGGATGGATCCAACCTATTTTTGAAATACACAACTCGCACACACTCCCTTTCCAAAAAAAATCAATACACCAAGCACTACACTTAGATTTATTGGATTTGTTGCTAAAATATCGGTATTAAACCCGAAACTCCCGGCGGATGGCCAGTGACTCAAGGAAAAGAAAGAATCGGTTACATTTTTCATATGCTCTCCTCTTATAGATAGGACTAACAAAGAACAGAGTTCTTTTTGTATCACTTCGTCGTCCCTTTTTTGATCGATTTCTTTTTTTTATATAAATTTTATTTCCATTTTTTTTTTTTAATGGGAGTAGATTAAATCTAGTAATTTAATTTGATAATTTTGAAATTTCTTACTTGAAGTTTCCAATCCAATAAAATACTTATTAGGTTAAGTCTTGGGTCTCATGTCAATTGTGAAATATCTCGTTTGTTGAAACGATTCCTAAAAAAAGTAAAAAAAAGGTTTCCATTGTACTAAACTAAGTACGCGAAGGAAGAAAACGAGCGGATCCTGTAATTACTCATCCTCAAAACAGTCCTTCCTTTCCTGGGGTATTGTCTCAACAAATAAATAATTGTAGGAGTAAAGCGTTGATATAATTAGAAGAAGCAAACAGCAATTCTGAGTTAATAAAATAAGAAAAAAGTATAGCGAGTTAAATTAAAAAAATAAGAAAAAAAGTATAGTATGTAAGGTACTTTTTTACATTTCTAGGATTAAACAAAAGGATTCGCAAACAAAAGCGCTAACGCCACGACCAGTCCATAAATTGTTAAAGCTTCCATAAAAGCTAGACTAAGCAATAAAGTACCTCGTATTTTACCCTCTGCTTCTGGTTGTCTCGCAATACCTTCTACAGCTTGACCCGCAGCAGTACCTTGACCAACTCCAGGTCCAATAGAAGCAAGCCCTACGGCCAATCCAGCAGCAATAACGGAAGCGGCAGAAATCAGTGGATTCATGGTAAGTTCCTCGCACCAAAAAAAAATGGTTAATGATACAATCAACCAATGAATTTTTACTTCATTTTTTTTATCATTTTTTTTTCATTAAGATTTTATCATTAAGATCTATCTGATTAAGATCTATCGGGTCGAAATAACTAAAAACTCCGAATTGAAATGATAATATTACTGAATCGTCAGAACTATTTCGATATCTCATTTTGAGTTTCTACCCATAATGGAGTTTTTGTAAATACATATGTATACGGTTCTAGTTATTGCATTTCTTTGTTTCGAACCATTCTTTCATTCAATTCTTCTTTCCTTTCTTTTTTCTTCTAGATACTATCCTTGAGTTCATCTCTTTTTTGCATTTTATTCAATCCACAATCACAGACGAAACAGAAGGACTTATATTGGAACTATATAAATGCAGTGAACCGCAATCAAATCAATCAATATATATATATAATATATATATATAGGGTATATAATAATATATATATATATAGGGTATATAATAATATATATATTAGGAATAGTCCTATATAACTAGTAAATATCTAATATCACATATACATTTGTTTCTTCCATAACGTAAACCACCCACATTCTATATTGAATCGGATTCTAGAATCATTCCTCGAAACAGACACAGGGGCTGGACTTATAGAGATTACATACATCTAGTGTGACCCCCCCAACCCATCTTTTTTTTTTTACAATTCCGCAATATCGTCTATCTTTTTTCCTACGACTCTAGGTCGTATATTCATACATATTTATATTTATATCTATTATGTTCCCCAACCAAGTGGATTATCTTGAATCATGCATGAATTGGGATAAGCTTAAAAAAGACTATTTCGAAAACTAGTCAATGATGACCCTCCATGGATTCACCTATATAAGCCGCGGCTAACGTTGCAAAAATAAGAGCTTGAATACCACTTGTAAATAATCCAAGAAGCATAACAGGTATAGGAACTACTAAAGGGACTAAAGAAACAAGAACAACAACTACTAATTCATCAGCCAATATATTCCCGAAAAGTCGAAAACTAAGAGATAAAGGTTTTGTGAAATCTTCTAGGATGTTAATTGGTAAAAGTATTGGGGTTGGTTGAATGTATTTCCCGAAATAACCCAATCCTTTTTTGCTAAGACCCGCATAAAAATATGCCGCTGACGTGGGTAAAGCTAAAGCAACAGTAGTATTTATATCATTCGTAGGCGCAGCTAACTCCCCATGAGGTAATTGTATGATTTTCCAAGGTAAAAGAGCACCTGACCAGTTAGAAACAAAAATAAATAAGAACATAGTTCCAATAAAGGGAACCCAAGGACCATATTCTTCTCCAATCTGAGTTTTGCTCAAATCTCGAATAAATTCAAGGACATATTCGAAGAAATTCTGACCGTCGGTCGGAATGGTTTGTGGATTCCGAACAGCTATGATGACTGAACCTAATAAGATAGCAATTACGACCCAAGAAGTGATAAGTACTTGGGCATGGATTTGTAAACCTCCTATTTGCCAATAGAAATGTTGGCCTACTTCTACACCCGATATATCGTATAACCCTTTGAGTGTTTTAATGGAACATGGTATAACATTCATATTGTCCTCTGACAGAAATTGAACTTCAAAAAAGGAATTATTTTGATTCAACCATCTATTTATCAACTCACTAACTTGAATCATTAATCGTATATTTTATTTACGATACCAAGAAATTACATAACATCATAACATAATATCAATATTCCCAGTACTTTTTTTATTTTATCTCTTTTTAAAAATTCAAAAATAGTAACCGATCCAATAAATCTATGGAGTTGCCAAATAATTAACTAATCTTATTATTCTTTATTCTTAATATTATTCTTAATGATAATCAACGATTTCTTATATAGCTAGAACGACCCTCACAAATTGCAGATACTAATTTGTTAAGAATCAATCGGATTGAAGCTATAGCGTCATCGTTTGCTGGAATCGAAATATCTGCGAGATCTGGGTCACAATTTGTATCGATTAAACAAATTGTCGGAATCCCCAAAATGACACATTCTCGAAGAGCCGTATATTCTTCTTGCTGATCAACGATGATCACAATATCAGGTAACCCCGTCATATATTTGATACCACCGAGATATGTTTGCAAGGTAGATAATTTTCTCTTCAACATTGCTGCATCTCTTTTGGAGAGACAGTTGAATTTCCCCATCTTTTGTTCTGCTCTTAAGTCCCTGAACTTGTGAAGTCTCGTTTCCGTAGTGGACCAATTCGTTAACATACCACCAAGCCATTTTTTATTAACATAATGACACCGAGCCCTTATTGCAGCTGATGCTACTGAATCCGCTGCTTTATTTTTTGTACCAACGATTAAGAAGTTTTTTCCCCTACTTGCTGCATCAAAAACTAAATCACAGGTTTCTGATAAAAAACGAGCAGTTCTAGTGAGATTTGTAATATGAATACCTTTACGCTTTGCAGAGATGTAAGGGGCCATTCTAGGATTCCATTTCTTAGTACCATGACCAAAATGAACTCCTGCTTCCATCATCTCTTCCAAATTGATGTTCCAATATCTTCTTGTCATTTTTCCCCAGACTTCCTTTTTTTTAACAAAGAGACGAGGTACCCTGAAATAAATAATTGTTCCGATGGAACCTTCTACGGGGGATTGACCGTTGATACACGACCCAAACCATTAATTTCTTTTAATTACTTATTTTATTTATTACCAATTTAATTACTTATTTTAATTTAATTACTTATTTTATTTTTTACCAAATCAATAATCGGACCAGATAATTGAAAGATAGTTAAAGTGAAAGGAAAAAATAGGAATCATTAAATCGCGTAAATGATTGTTCTGATGTCTCATGGAAATTTGTCTCATGGAAATTGTTTTGGACGTAAGAACAAAATAATTCTCTATGGTGTAACAAAATATCTCTTATTTCCAACTCGAATAGATTCTTTCTTTTGATTTCCAAATGAATGTTCTTGTCTTGCCTTGAAGGATGTACTAATTTTTGGAATCCGGTACCAACAGGTATAATCCCCCCCAGAACAACGTTCTCTTTCAGGCCTTTCAACCAATCAATACGACCTCGTAGAGCAGCTTTTGCTAAAACTCGAGCGGTTTCTTGAAAACTTGCTTCGGATATGAAACTTTGAGTATTTAGAGATGCCCTCGTTATTCCCAATAAGATTGCCCGATAACAGATCGCTTCGTCCAAAGCGCGCCCTGCTCGTTCCGCTCGCAAAAAGCCGATTAATTCTCCAGGTAAAAAAACATTAGACATTCCATCTTCTGAAACCAACACTTTTGATGTTACTTGACGTACAATAATTTCTATATGTCTATTATGGATCTGTACCCCCTGGGATCGATAAACCTTTTGGATCTTATTAACCAAAGAGATACGACTTTGGGCTATGGTTAGCTCAGCTCCAATCAAGAATCCCCAGGGGATTCCAAGAATTCTTTGTATACGTTCGTTCCAACCTTCAACTCTCCTTTCTAGGTTCATCGATATTGAATCAATCGAACGCACTTCTAAGATTTGTTCCACTTTTGGAAGACCYTGCGTTATGTCACCAGATCTCGATTTTTCATATATAAATGTAACTAATGTATCTCCTTCGTAAAGGATTTCTCCATAATGGCTATGAACAGTTGCTCCTGGAGTGGCCAAATAGGGTTTAGCTGATCTTATAACTAAGGAGTCAACATGAACAATTAAAATTTGACCAGATTTTTTTACGTGTGATTCGTATTTGAATAGACATACATTTTCACAAATAAATTGTCCAAGGCTAATTATTGTAGATGTCTCTTCACAATAATCGTGATGGAGAAAGCACCAATTCAAATGGAATGGATTCAAAATTATGTTACCGCATGGATCGGGATTATAAATCCTCCTATTTTCATCTATTAAACAGTATTTAAGTACTTTGAAAGTCTGTTTAAAATTGTCAAGTAGCAAATATTTCTTTAACAAGATATGATTATGAGTTATTAAATAGTAAGATGAAAAAAAATTCGCTATTTTAGGGACAATAGTCCCTAAGGGACCCAGCAAATCCCTAATTTGGATTATGGGATCTGATTCTTTTGTCACATTGTTATATTTCGAGCCATTGAATGGACCAATTCGAGAACAATTGGATGATGACAAAATTATCAAAGATTGGCATTCCTTATTTCGATTCAACAACGTACCAATACCAATAGTTCCTTGATGTTGGGTAAGTGATTGAATCTTCGCCTTGGAATAAAAAGGATTTATATTGGTGCGATCTAATCCATTATCGGAAATCAATACGGAACTTGCCCTATCATACCTTTTTCCGGTATACGAAATAGTGGACTTGACTAACTCAATTCTTATGAAATCGCGAATCAGATCATTTGTCCTTACCTCAACAAAGGAAGCATGAACCTCTTCTATAGAACCATTTTTTTCTTGGTCCCAATTCAATACTAAGCAAGTCCGAACTAATTGAATACTTGTGTGATAAATTCCTCGAATTGACTTGCCATTTCCATAAAGGATATAATTGACAACTCTAAGTTGGACATTATCCTTTTCCTGCAAGAGATCCCGAGGGAAAAGTGTTGCTAAATTTATCCCATCAGCTATTTCATATGTGACTACGGACCGAACCGAAACAAAATACTTTTTCTTGGTGGGTGTGATCCGTTGGACATAGATCCAATTTTTCAATTTTTTTGATTTCTTAGAATTTTTTTTTTCCGTCTCTGGTGGTATCAAAATGCCGCTGTGCCTGGATATCTTATCTGTTTCTTCAGGAAAATGAATATCTCCAGAAAAGATTTTCAGTTCAATACTTTTTTTTTTTCTTTCCACTCGGACTAATCCGCCTACCCGGCTTCTTGTATTTAAAGCGAGTTGTGTATCTACTCCAATGATACTATTGTTCCGGACCATTATGAACGAAGATCCGGGTAAGATATGCACTTCTTCGAGAATGAAAAAAAACCGATCTACTTTCTGGTATTTCGGACTAAATTCTTTTGCTCCTCGATACTCAATCAAATCCTCTTTTTTTATGATTGAATCTACCTCTATGGTCCCATATTTAGTAATTCCTGAACTATTTCTTCTGTATCGTGGATCATCAAAATAAGCAAGAATACTATTTCTACGTAAAATACCATTTATGGGTATTTCAATCGAAATACCAAAACAGGGCATTAGTTCTTTATCTCGTTCTTGATCATATTGTAATGGGATAATGAATCTATTTCTTCGTTTTTTCGCCAAGAAATCAGAATTTTCTTGGAGAATAGAAGGATATATGAAATTCCAATGACCATTGGATATGATTCGATCAGGTCTTGAATAGTCAAGAATTTCCCTATCTTTTTTACCAGAAGTATCCAACAATTTATGTCTTACTCGATGATTAGTCATTGAGAGGTCAAAGAAATATCTTTCTTCGAAAGAAAAAGAATGAACATTCATTTGATCTTGATCTTTGTGGAGTGAAAAAGACACTATACTGGATCCGCACGGACCTCCTGCTAATATCCATAAATGACTTGTTTTTGGTAATAGATGAACATTACCATGTATATATTCAGATGCATGGTGGACATCGGTACTCCAGTGCATTTCTCCCTCTGATTCAGAATAAATATGTTTTCGTACCTTCTCTTTAAAACGAAAAGTAGACGTTCCGGCACGAATCTCAGCAATCACTTGTTCTGATTCTACATATTGATCATTTTGAACTAAAATCAAACTTTTTGGTGGAATATTCACATTATGGATAATATCCCGAGTCTCAATAGTTACATACAAGTCTATAGAACATAGAAAAGCAGGATGCCCATGACGGGTACGTGTGGGATAAACCAAATCCTCATTGAATTTTATTTTTCCATTAGAAGGAGCTCGTACATGTTCGGCAGTATCACCTGTGAATACTCCACCGGTATGAAAAGTTCTTAATGTT